ATTTTCGTTTTCGAATCGGGTAAATTATTGGATCTATGATTCATTGGAAAGGAATGGCCCCGGCCAGTACCTAGCCAGGCCGGGGGAACAAAAAAACCTTTCGGACGAAATAGAAATAAAAGAGGGATCCTTTCTATTGCTATCGGAGATATTTCTTTCGAATCGTTATATAAAATAGAAAATATAAACGGGATTTCTGATACAATTCGTATATACCTATAGAATAAAGAAATTAGAATAAAGAAATAGAAAGGAAGACTTTTATCAATTTTTATTTGATACGTTACATATGAATTCGCCTTTTGCAATTGGGAGAGATGGCTGAGTGGACTAAAGCGTCGGATTGCTAATCCGTTGTACGAGTTATTTGTACCGAGGGTTCGAATCCCTCTCTCTCCGCTCTCTCTGCTCGCTTGAGATTTCTTTTTCTAATTTTAACCTGTGTGTTTTTTTTTTTTTTATTCTTCTTCTTCACGTCCAGGATTACGTCCTGGGTCATTAGATAGGAATCCGAAGATGAAGAGAGAAACAAAGAATATCACTACTGTGTAAACGAAGAGTTTGAGAGTAAGCATTACACAATCTCCAAGATCATTTTGGGGAGAAAAGGGGAATAGATTATCCATTTTTGTACCACATATCCTATTTGGAAACCAAGAAATGAAGTGGTTTCTAGACAAGAAAGGAATCTGATTCCTTTCTTACTGTTACAAATACAAAAATTTTCTCGTCATACCTACAATTAGGTATTGTGGGGAACCGGAATACCATCTTTGTTTGATGAAGGGTAAAAATGAGGAAATGAGATGACACAGATTCGTCGCGGTTATTCAAGAATTTCCATGTTTGAATCTAGGGTTCGTAATGTAAGACTTATTCCATATTATCAATTGATTGTTAGAATCTTTTTTTTTTTGTTTTTATCGAATAGATCATGAATGTTTCTAGGGCAGTATTAAAGATCTCATCGAAAACTTACAGCAGCTTGCCAAACAAGGGCTAAGAGAAAAAAGAGCACAGGTATGACTGGCATAACATCTACGATTGGATTAAAAAAAGCATAAGCCTCGGGCAATTTGGCGAAGAAAAAACTACTCGAATGAAGGGCATAATTAAGACAGATACAGATTAAACTAAAGATATTAGGCATAACAAACATTTCGTTCTTGGAGATAATTTCATTTTATTGAGTTATTGATATAAGGGGAAAAATGAAGAAGGTAGACCAACCCCTCCCCCCTTTTTTTTGAACTTCCCTAATCAAAATCAAAGATCCTTCAATTGTCAGATTAGAATAGAAGGAATTATACTTTCCTACAATATTTTAATTGAATTATACGTAATGATCAATGAATTTGTTTTGATTCCACATCTACACGCGCAGAATCCATGGGCCTACTCCATGGCTATCTGGGTTGGAATTGACGAACAAACAACACTAATATTAGTGTTTATTAATGTCGAATCAAAATCTAAATGGGGCGTGGCCAAGCGGTAAGGCAACAGGTTTTGGTCCTGTTACTCGGAGGTTCGAATCCTTCCGTCCCAGGCTGATTCTATCAGAACAAAGATTGTTCTCTTTAAAAATATTTTGTTTAAGAGTTTCATGTTGGATACAACGTGATCCAATCTAAATTCTTGATTTCTAATGGAAATAGAAAAAAAAAAAGATTTTTTTTGGTCTAGGTAGGATGGGAACATGAAGCAATAGTTCAATTCCAAAATTGGGCCATTCAAGGTATGCCCGCCCTGCTCATATTGCAGTTTATTAGTTACTTAGAGAAACTTTCATCCCCAGATCAATGAAATTTGGATGCCTACATGATGCATTCTGGGTTGAAAGAAGGAGGGAGTTCTTGGTACTAATTCTATCACTGGGATTAAAGCTCCTAAGACTGGTGCAAAAATAGTAACAACGAATTGCTCTAGACCTATTTGGCTTTGTACCTATGCTATCTTATATAGTATCCTGTATTGTAAGAGGATCCTTTTGCTGATTGGGTATTATTCATGATCCCCATCGAATTTCATTCGTATGGAAGGTCTCAATTTCAATATCCGTGTTTGTCTGGATCTCATCAACAAATAATAAAGTTCAATACAGAACAGACGTATTTTCTTTGGACCCAATTGTTTTTATTTTGCATTTTGCTCCAATGAATAATTGGAAATCAATGTATCGATTGTAGACGAGAGTCATACATTTCATTCACTCTCTTTTTTGGAATTTATGGAAGGATTTCTGAAACAAATCAAAACATGTAGAACCTTAACCATGCCTATTGTATTGTTATTATTCCATTTCAGTTAGAACAGCGGTTCGGGTTCGGTGAAAAATCTCTGTCATGCCTTAAATATCCACAATATACACGACTTCCCCTGGTGACATCCGTTCGGTATACCCGATAGATACGGGCAGATCATACTACTTCAATTATGATTTTTTCAATCAGATGTCAGATGAAAGAATAAAGACCTTCATCTTACCTTGGGTTGAGTGTGTCCTTTTCTATATGAAAACAAATTAATTTCTCTATCCATCTATCTGGTCTATCTGGTTTAAACCATTGATGATTCAATGGGAAAAGAAACATAGATTTATCTTATGAGAATCCAATCAATTCTCGTCTCTTTAATCAGTGAGATATCTACTCAAAATTTTTTGCTAAGCGACTTCTTTTACGGGGAAACTTATTTCCAGCAATGATTCGAAGTAAGAGATTCTTTTGTTTATGTGAAACCATTTATATTATAATGAATCCTTATGAAGCCTTGTACTCGCAGAAGTTTGAGATCTATTCTATCGAGTCGCTTCCCGCCTTTTCGGGTCATTGGAATAGCCTTTTTTGGTTAATGATTCATTCTGTTCCGGTATTGGGAATCTAATCAAAGACCCTTCTTTAGTTTAGTTTAGTTGTTCGAGAAAGAATTGGACCCTTCATTGGATATTGGATTCTTCACTCATGACTGATCGTCCCGAACAATCATCTTTTGAAGATGTAAAGAAGTGTTAAGACACTCGTTTATTCGTGTTTCTTATAAATATAAATAGAAATGTGTTTCATTCCTACGATCGAATATGGCGCAGAATAGGATACTTTCCCTATCCTTTCATATAAAATAAAAAAAAAAATATGGAATGCTATGTACTGATTGAACCAATGACTATTCATGATTCTATATTGAATCAATTCCATACCGGTTCCGAATTAGAAGAATGTTATGGTAAAACTTCGTTTGAAACGATGTGGTAGAAAGCAACGTGCGACTTGAACGACATGATCGGATGTGGACTCTTACATCCACCATTTTCTATATGAATGAAGATGCTCTTGGCTCGACATATTTGGTTCTGTTTCACGAGGACCCCAATTTCTATTGTTTTGGGTTGTAATGTAAATAGTACATGATGGAGCTCGAGCAGAAAGTATTGATTCATTTATCAGGGGGCAGGATCTAGGGTTAGTGTCAATCAATAAGTTGGAACGACTTCGTAAGTATATCTTCGATATAGAAAGATAGAAAGGGTCCATTTCGAACAAGTTTCAAATCAAAAAGTTAAATTTCGAATTTGTCGCAATTAGTAAAACTATTTCGATCAAAAGTGTATCACAGGGGAATCAATCGTTCGTATGATTCTTCGACGTAAAGAAATACAAAAAGGTATGTTGCTACCATTTTGAAACGATTAAGGATCACCGAAGTAATGTCTAAACCCAATGATTCAAAGCAAAGATAAGGGATCCCAGAACAAGGAAACACCATTTTCAATTGTCTCAACAACTGGATCAGAATGAGGAATCAAAATGGATTCTAGATGAGACAAACAAAAGAGGTTAGAGACGGCTCAATAAATGTCTAAGGATTTCCCTTTGAGTTCTTTAAGAATTACCCAACTTGAGTGATGAGTACGAATGATATTTCTTTTTTTTTTTTTTTAGCAAGAGCAAGGAAGTACGAAAAAAGACGACTCCAATCATAGATCTCATGGATCCATTTGGCATCTATCTATATACAAAACAGAAATTCGAATCATTCTTTCTCGAGCCGTACGAGGAGAAAACCTCCTATACGTTTCTGGGGGGGGGGGGGGTATTATTCATCTATCCCAATGAGCCATCTATCGAATCGTTGCAATTGATGTTAGATCCCGAAGAGAAGGAAGAGATCTTTGTAAAGTGGGTTTTTACGATCCGATAAAGAATCAAACTTATTCAAATGTTCCTGCTATTCTATATTTCCTTGAAAGGGGAGCTCAACCTACAGGAACTGTTCATGATATTTCAAAGAAGGCGGAGGTATTTAAGGAACTTCGAGTTAATCAAACAAAATAAAATTAATGAAATCAAAAGGGCAACCAGTATCTACCTTTGTGTAATTCTTTCTCCAACATTCCCTTTTTTCTTGCTCCCTATTCACTATTGCTCCCATATGGTCTCATATAACGATAAAGAATCTCTTGATATGAGATATGAGACGTATAGAAAAAGGATCGAGTGAATAGATTGAATAGATGAAATAACTGGATCTATGAAATTATGGGATTACCATCAATCAGGTGGTTTTCGTTGGGACTCAACCAACAAACAAAAACAAGGGGTTAATCTTGCTTATTGCACCTCTAGTGAATAAACCCGAGATCTTTTTTTTTTTCCTTTTTTCCTTCTTCTTTCTTATTTATTTTATTGCTCTATCCACACTTCATTTCTTATCTTCATTTCTTATCTATGTAGTGCCAATCCAACACAACGCCTTATTTTTCTTTTTTATTATTATTTGTTTTCCTAGCATTCAATTCATATTGACAATAGTTTATCGATCAAATATAATTTGATCGTAGATAAATGGATCTATTTATCTTGGTCCCATAAGTACTTCACATAAACGATCGGTTGGCCGGACCCACTGTGACACAAGAAGTATCTTCTTAATTAATAAAAAATGGATAAAAGGTTAATGTGGTTTATCCATTTTTATATCTATCTATACTTGTCTGGGAA